ACACGGGTGTGCATTAAGTAAATTAATGGGCAGTCTTGGTCCTATTGAAAATACCCTTAAAAGGGAAGATTCGAGTATAAATGATACAGAAAAAAACATTCATAGTTCGAGAAATAGTTACCGTTCTAGTTCCAGTAATGTTGATCATTTTCTTTCTGTTATAGACATTAGGAATTTCATCTCTGATGATACTTTTTTACTTATAGATAGTAAGGGGGACAGTTATTCCATATATTTTGATATTGAAAATCAACTTTTTGAGATAGACAAGGATGATTCTTTTCTGAGTGAATTAGAAAGTTCTTTTTCCACTTATTGGGATTCAAGTTATTTGAACTCTAGATCTAATAGCGACGATACTTATACTGATCATTACACGTATCATACTAAATATAGTTGGAATAATCGCATTAATAATTGCATTGACAATTATCTTCATTCTCAAATCTGTATTAGTAGTTCTATCCTAAGTGATAGTGATAATGACATTTTGAGTTACATTTTGAGTGAAAGCGTAAATAGTAGTGAAACTTTCAGTATAAGAACTATCACAAATGATAGTAATTTAACTCGAAAAGAAAATATTGATGTAACTCAAAAAAATAAGGATTTGTGGGTTCAATGCGAAAATTGTTATTTCTTAAATTTTAAGAAAGTGTTTACAAATCTCCACCTTAATATTTGTGAACAATGTGGATATCATTTGAAAATGAGTAGTTCAGATCGAATTGAACTTCTGATTGATCCGAATACGTGGACTCCTATGGATGAAGATATGGTTTCTATTGATCCTCTTGAATTTCATTCGGAGGAGGAACCTTATAAAGATCGTATTGATTCTTATCAAAGACAGACAGGTTTAACTGAAGCTGTTCAAACAGGTATAGGTCAACTAAACGGTATTCCTGTAGCAATTGCGGTTATGGATTTTGAGTTTATGGGAGGTAGTATGGGATCTGTGGTAGGGGAAAAAATAACCCGGTTGATTGAATATGCTACTAATAAATTACTACCCCTTATTATAGTATGTGCTTCCGGAGGAGCCCGCATGCAAGAAGGAAGCTTGAGCTTAATGCAAATGGCTAAAATCTCGTCTGTTTTATATGATTATCAATCAAATAAAAAGTTATTCTATGTATCAATTCTTACATCTCCTACTACTGGTGGGGTAACAGCGAGTTTTGGTATGTTGGGGGATATCATTATTGCCGAACCCAACGCTTACATTGCATTTGCAGGTAAAAGAGTAATTGAACAAACATTAAATAAGACAGTACCTGAAGGTTCACAAGCAGCCGAATATTTATTCCATAAGGGTTTATTCGATCCAATCGTACCACGTAATCTTTTAAAAGACGTTCTAAATGAGTTATTTCAGCTGCACGCTTTTTTTCCTTTGAAAAAAAAGAAAGTCGAGGATTAAGGTTAATTAATTATTTGTGTCCAAAAGTTTTTTTAGTAAAAATAGGAAGAATGGGGGTTTAATTGGTGACATATTAAATTATAGAATAGAGATATAGAAAGAATAAAAAAATGTGAGTAATGTGATCTCTTCTTTATCTACTATTTACGAATTAGGAAAACTCTATTCAACAAGATAAAAGAATAATCTCTTCCTTTTCCTTCTCTGAAATTAGTCAACTAAAACAAATTTCATCTAATAAAAAAAAATAGCTTTTTTTGTATCTTTCGATATTTATTTTGCTTTAATTTGAATCCTTTGGAAATCCAATTTATACTAATTGAATTTAGTATATGGAGTGTATATATAGTAGAAGCAAAAGAACGAAGAATAAATGAAAAAATTGTGATTATTAGATTTGTATATATATGAAGTAGCAAGTGTATTTATTTTTTAGTTCTACATTCTTTTAATATTTATATACTATATTAACTGTATATTATATTAATTAATTAATATAATAACAATAACATAATAACAACAACAAAAAAATATAACAAACAGGTACAATATAGTAAATCGAGGTACCCATTCTATGACAACTATCAACTTTCCCTCTATTCTTGTGCCTTTAGTAGGCTTAGTATTTCCGGCAATTGCAATAGCTTCTTTATTTCTTCATGTTCAACAAAACAAGATTGTTTAGGTCCTGTGGTACAAATCTAAATTTTTAAAACTTAGGTTTGAATCATAATACAGATATCTCGTTAGAAGAGTGGTATACCTATACCACGTTATTTTTTATGAACATAAATGAAATAGCCCTTATGCACATGGCATAGGGGTAGAATTTTTTATTCTGATCTAACTAATTTGATGAATTATTTTAAATTATTAAAATATTCAAAATTAAAGTAAAGCTTCATCACAGCAGATCGAGTACTAGTTGATGAGAGTTACAGCGGAAAAAACAAAGTAAGGAAAGTAAAATTCATTTGGGGTATTCTTTCAATTCAAATTAAATGCAATTAGATCTAGTATGAATTGGCGATCAGAACGTATATGGATAGAACTTCGAACGGGATCTCGAAAAATAAGTAATTTCTGCTGGGCCTTTATCCTTTTTTTAGGTTCATTAGGATTCTTATTGGTTGGAATTTCTAGTTATCTTGGCAGGAATTTGATATCTTTGTTTCCCCCCCAGCAAATTCTTTTTTTTCCACAAGGCATCGTGATGTCTTTCTATGGAATCGCAGGCCTCTTTATTAGCTCCTATCTGTGGTGTACAATTTCGTGGAATGTAGGTAGTGGTTATGATCTTTTTGATAGAAAAGAAGGAGTAGTATGTATTTTTCGTTGGGGATTTCCTGGAAAAAATCGTCGCATCTGTCTCCGATTTCTTATAAAAGATATTCAGTCTATTAGAATAGAACTAAAAGAGGGTATTTATACTCGCCGTGTCCTTTATCTGGAAATCAGAGGCCAGGGGTCCATTCCTTTGACTCGTACTGATGAAAATTTGACTCCACGCGAAATTGAACAAAAAGCTGCTGAATTGGCCTATTTCTTGCGTGTACCAATTGAAGTATTTTGAAATGATGAATACTCGGAAAAATTTTACAATAGAAATTTTCTACAGCATAACTTAATGAAAATTTAATTAGAACGCCTACTCGGGTCAAAGCAAACGTATACCGAACAACCAAAAAGGAAAACTGTTTTTGTCTACAAAGAAGGGATTTTTGGGTGGAAATCCACTCAATTTAGTAACAGTAACAAATCAAAGAATTTTTTTTTCTTTTTTTAGCAATTTTTCTTTTGTTCGCTTTAATAACCAACCTTTTGGATTTTTTAGAATTATATAATTAATTTCTTAAAATTCTGTCTTGTTTTGTCCCCATTTGACTTTTCATCATGACATTTAAACCCGCAATTCTTTTTTTGTGCTATACTTAACTCGTGAAATATTTGGTCGTTTGGTAAAAAGTGAATGAATTCTTTGGTATAGAAAAAAATTCCTTAATTGAAAAGCTCTGACGCGTATTTATCGAAGGGAGGGGACTTTTTTTTGACTGTCTGAAAACAATCTTTGTTATTTTTTATTCATTCGAAATGGACTCTTTTGCTATTTCTGTATTTTTTCAAGATTCAAGGACTAATTAATAAATCACAAAAAAAAAAAAAAACAGAGAATAGATTCATGGGTTTAGAGACTTTGTAATATAAGTAATAGAATTCATTTTTGTTTAATCGAGATATTAAATCGCATAGAGTCGACGAATGCGACGGATTCATTAACAATTTATAGATGAAAAAAATGGAAAAAAAGAAAGGATTTATTCCTTTTCTATATCTTGTATCTATAGTATTTTTACCCTGGTGGATCTCGCTATCATTTCAAAAAAGTCTGGAATCTTGGGTTACTCATTGGTGGCATACTAAGCAATCAGAACATTTTTTGACTGATATTCAAGAAAAGGGTTTTCTAGAAAAATTCATCGAATTAGAAGAGCTCCGCTTGTTGGACGAAATGATAAAGGCATCCTCCGAAACACAGCTACAAAAACTTCGTATAGGAATCCACGGCGAAACAATTCAATTGATCAAGACGTACAATGAGGATTGTATCCATATGATTTTGCACTTCTCGACAAATATAATATGTTTCCTTATTCTAAGTGGTTATTCTATTCTGGGGAAGAACGAACTTATTCTTCTTAATTCGTGGGTTCAGGAATTCCTATATAACTTAAGCGACACAATAAAAGCTTTTTCTATTCTTTTATTAACTGATTTGTGTATTGGATTTCATTCGCCCCACGGTTGGGAACTAATGATTGGCTCTATTTACAAAGATTTTGGATTTGCTCATAATGATCAGATTATATCTGGTCTTGTTTCCACTTTTCCAGTCATTCTAGATACAATTTTGAAATATTGGATTTTCCGTTATTTAAATCGTGTATCCCCGTCACTTGTCGTGATTTATCATTCAATGAATGACTGAAAAGAAAAAAGATATATGGATATAAATCTTTAGAATGTTGCTTAGTTTGTACATAAACATGAGGAAAGTATTCAAAATCATACTTTATCCGTCTATTTATGCCCACCCAGGGCGGGTAATTCTTCCCATATTCCAATAATATTTTTTATTATTTCAGTTAAAAAAATCGCAGAATCGTGGATAGGGAACTATACTCGCAACCTACCCAATTTATTGTAGAAATTTTCGGGATGAATGATTGGACTATGCAAACTATAAATACTTTTTCTTGGATAAAAGAACAAATTACTCGATCTATTTCCGTATCGCTCATGATATATATAATAACTCGGCCATCCATTTCAAATGCATATCCGATTTTCGCCCAACAAGGTTATGAAAATCCACGAGAAGCGACTGGGCGTATTGTATGTGCCAATTGCCATTTAGCTAACAAGCCCGTGGATATTGAGGTTCCACAGGCGGTCCTTCCTGATACCGTATTTGAAGCTGTTGTTCGAATTCCTTATGATATGCAATTAAAACAAGTTCTTGCTAACGGCAAAAAAGGGGGGTTGAATGTGGGGGCGGTTCTTATTTTACCTGAGGGAT